GAGTTTTCTAGCATTTGACTACGTACCACTAAAGGGTTTAATCGCAAACGTGACAGATAACCCAGAAACTCTAAATTATCTTTAGATAATTGATTTATATTGACCTTTTGCGATTGAAACCATACGGAAAAATAAGATTGCCATAAATTAACAAAATAATATTTCCATTTATTCATCAGAAGCGGTGTATCCTTTGTTGCCAGAATGCATCTTCCGTGATATCTAACATAATGTATGAAAGGATCCTTGAGCAACCCTAGGATCGCCGGAAAATTATTAACAAAAACTTTTAAAAAATTTTGTATTTTTCCATAGAATAAAATTCGCTCAAAAAGGACTTCATAAGATGTCGATCGTAAATGCGAAGACCGCTTGCGTAGAAAAAAAAAGATGGATTCGTATTCACATACATGAGAATTATATAAGAACAAGAAAAATCTTGGATTCAAAATTGATTTTTTTTTAATATAAAAATTCTTCCAATTGCAATACTCGTATAAACAGAACCGAAAAAAATGCAAAGAAGAGGCATCTTTTACCCGGTAACGTAGGGTTTGAACCAAGATTTCTAGATGGATGGGGTAAGGTATTAGTACATCTAACACATAATTAAAATGTGCCAATTTGTCTTCTAAAAAGGGAAATATTGAATGAATTGATTGTAAATTATAAGATTTTTTTAATTGTTTTCCTTGAAAAGAGGATCCTAATCTTAGGGAAAATGGAATTTCTACAATCACTGCAAATAAAACAGATATCATTTGATAATAGAAAAGACTGGTATGCCCCAAAAAGGAATTTTGGTTCAAATCCTTAGTAGGAATAATCAAACGATTCTGTTCATACATTCGAAAAATTAAGCGTTTCACAATTAGTGAACTATATTTTTTGTCATAATCCGGATTTTCCAAGAAAATAGAGCGATTTCTATTTAATCTATTTAAACCATGATCATAAGCAAGTACATAAATATACTCCCGAAAAAAAAGTGGATATAGAAAACTCTGTTGCCGAGCCCCATCGAACTCTAAATATCCTTGAAATTTCTCCATTTGGATTGAAATTCGATTTGAACTGAAGGTAAAGTCTTTATTTTCTTGAGTTCTGAAATGACACATAGTGCGATACAGTCAAAATAAGGTATTAAACTACAAAAGCAATAGATACCTCACAAACAGGTAGACTGCTAACCGGATTCTCTATCTTTAATAGGTTTCTGTTCGTTATATTATAGAATAACAAAACAAGATGATTAGAAATCCTTTATTTTTTTAACCTAATCGCTCTTTTGATTTTGGAAATATATATATTTTTTATCAATATACTGCTTCTTTTACACACTCCAACCCAATCCAAATGGACTAGGTAAAAAAATAATTAGGACTCATGAAAAAATTGATAATAACACGCAAGAAAAAAATGCCTTCCCATACCCGTATTAGGCACTAATCTATTTTTAACATTTAATTAGTTCGGGTAATTTTTCAAATTACGAATGGAAGCTCGTTTCTTTTTTTTTTCCTGGAATCAGGAAAACTGGTTTTTTTATCCATCCATTTATATTTATTCACTTGACCCAAATTGGAATTCTTTTTTTTTTTTTTTTCGACATCGAAAAAAAGGTTGTACCGATCAGGAAAGAAAAAAAAATGTTATCTGAATTCTCCCTTGATACGACATGCTATTTTTTCCATTCATTCCTTTCAGGATCAGTCGTGGTCTTACAAACTCTACCGCAGATCTGGACGAATCCTTTTCTTCATACAAATGTGTAAAAGATGCTAGTCGCACTTAAAAGCCGAGTACTCTACCGTTGAGTTAGCAACCCCAAAAAACAAAAAAAGAACGTACTGCAAATATGTAGATACAACCAGAATAAAGAAAAAAATCCAGTCGTGTGTGCGTCAGGGATAAATAGATCCATTTATCTATGAGAGAATTATATTTGGTCCATACACTGTTGTCAATATGATTATGAATTTTTCATATAGTGAAAAGAATAGAAAAAAGAAATCAAAAAGCTTAACCCCTCGGTTTGTTAGTTCATACAATGAATGAAAACTAAGCCAGTTAAGGTAATCTCAAATCTTTTTATACTTTTTTAGACCCATTTTTTATGGCCTTTAATTTTTTATGATGAATAAATTATTCATATAATAATATATATATTCGTTTTATTCAGAATTACTATATTATTTTATATTATATTTATATACAGTATTATTTTCTATACAGTAAAATTTTGTATTTATAAAAAAATTCGAATTTATATAATTCTAGATCCAAAAATTTTTTCATAAATTTGTTTATGATTATAAAACATAGTAGTTGTTAGCAGGGTATTTTTTAGTATTCGTACCTTAGGAGGAATACTAATAATAAATCGAAATTCTAATAAATCAAAATAAATATGATGGAAGTGAAAGAGGAGGAAAGAGAAAGAGTAGATAAAATTTGATATCAAGCTATATACGAGTCTTTCACATCCTCTTTTTTCTATTTCATTAATTCAATTTCGTTTTATTAAGACTTCATTCCGTAAAAATCCCTGCCTTCTTTGAAATATCATGAACTGTTCTTGTTGGTTGAGCGCCTTTTTTAAGAAAATCGAGAATAGCAGGAAGATTTAAATAAGTTTGATTAGTTATCGGATCATAAAAACCCACCTTGCTAAGATCTCTTCCTTCTCTTCGGGATCGAACATCAATTGCAACGATTCGATAAACGGCTCATTGGGATAGATGTATATCAATAATACCCCCCCCCCTAGAAACGTATAAGAGGTTTTGGCCTCGTACGGCTCGAGAAAAAAAATTCAATGAGTAGAAGTTAACTTTAACTCTCTGTATAAAATTCAAATAGTAAATTCAAATATTAAATAGATTAATAAAAACATTAAATCAATTAGCCAGTATTGAAACCCTCAATATTTTTTCCATAAAAAGCATTCATAACATTCGTACTCTCGTAACTCAAGTTAAACAACTCTCAAATATCTCACCGGAGAATCCTTAAGTACTTTTTTTATTGAGTAGTCTCTAGCCCTTTTTTTGTTTGTCTCATTTTTTAGAATCAATTTTGATTCTTCATTCTGATCTAGTTGTTCAAACAATTGAAAACTGGATTTCCTTGTTTCAGGATTCTTTACCCTTACTTTGAATCTTTAGGTTTAGACATTACTTCGGTGATCTTGAATCGTTTTATTAAAAACGGGCAGCAACAAGCCCCTTATTTTGTTTATGATTTCTTGTCTTTCTATACAAAGAATCATACAAACGCTTGATTCACGCATGATAGACTTTTGATTCAAAGAATTTTACAATTTTAAGAAAATTTCCTTTTCCATTGTAAAATTGCTTGAAAGGACTTTTTTTTTCAATATAATAAAGACTTACGAAGTTGTTCCATTGATTCGCACTAACCCTAGATCCTTACTCCTGCGAAAGCAATAAAAACTTTCTATTCTCCTCGAGCTCCATCCTGTACTCTTTTTTATATTCCAAAAAAGTGTAGGACTCTAGTAAAATAGAACACAAAATGTCGAGCCAAGAGCACCTATATTCCTATATAAAAAGTGGCGGATGAAAAAATCCACAGCAGATCATGTCCTTCAATTCAAGTCGCACGTTGCTTTCTACCACATCGTTTTAAACGAAGTTTTACCATAACATTCCTCTAGTTTGTGTAATTGATTCAATTATGGAATCATGAATAGTCATAGTTCAGTCAGTATATCGTAATCTATACCTTTTCTTTCTCTATGAATGAAATAGTGAATTTACGCGTAAAGGTTCAATCAGAATTCAAATGAATCCCATATTAGTTTGAATAGAAATCTATATTTATATATATAAATATAAATTTTTTTTTATTAAAACTCTTAGAATCTATGGTTCTACCTTACTTACCCGCATCACACACAAATTAAAAAAGCAAATAGATTTTTTTGAATTCGGTTGAAATAATGAAAAATCAGTTTATTCTTCTTTTCATTTCAATATTTGATTCTTAAAAAATATTGGATTTTTAAACAGAAAGAAAAAGATGGTGTACAAAGGCAATAGAAGATTGATTCCGTAATGACTGTACTCTGGGACGGAAGGATTCGAACCTCCGAATAGCGGGACCAAAACCCGTTGCCTTACCGCTTGGCTACGCCCCATTTCGCTTTTTATTCAAGACTACTAAAAGAGTAATATTCCTATTGGTTGTTCGTCAATTCAAAATTAAATATAGATTACATTGGTGCTAAAGTTTTAACACGTGTAGATAGCAAATCAAACTTACTTTATTGATCATTACATAGAATTCAATTAAGATATTGTATGAAAATATTATTTCTTTAATTCTCATAAGAGAATGAAAGAATTTTTGATTGAGTAAGTTCAACAAAGTCTTTTTAGACTATCTTTCTTTATTTTTTCCTTATATAAAAAATATATTAATAACTCAATCAAAATTAAATTATCCACAAGAACACCAATTTTTGTTATGCTTAATATATTTAATTTGATCTGTATTTGTTTTAATTCTGCCCTTTTTTCAAGCACTTTTTTAGTCGCCAAATTGCCAGAGGCCTACGCCTTTTTGAATCCAATCGTAGATGTTATGCCCGTAATACCTCTTTTCTTTCTTCTCTTAGCCTTTGTTTGGCAAGCCGCTGTAAGTTTTCGATGAAATTCTTAATACTGTCTTAAAAAAATTCACGATTTTTATTCTTCCAACAATTCAAAAGATCAAAAAAATCTTGACGTATGAACGAACTCTCAATTCAAACATTGCATTTTTTTGGTAGCCATACTAAATCTGGATCATTTCTATTTCCGAAATTTTATCCTCTTTTCCCTAAATGAAAGAACCTAATTAGATTCGAGTTCACCAAAAAAATATCTAGATGTTGGTATGCAAATCTGTTTGAATATGAAAGATTCGCCTATTATCTTAATTACAAATGACTTTCTGAAACCTTTTTTTTGATTTATTGGTATCAAAATTAGATATTTGATATAAAAATAGAGAATCTATTCTCTTTTTTTTTTAGTAAGATCTTGGAGATTGTGTAATGCTTACTCTCAAACTTTTTGTATACACTGTAGTTATATTCTTTGTTTCTCTCTTCATATTTGGATTCCTATCTAATGATCCAGGACGTAATCCGGGACGTGAAGAATAAAAAAGAAAGGTTTTTTATTGCTTTATTTAATTAGTGGAAATGCTCGAATTTTATTAGGATTTTATCTATTACACACCATCAAAAGGAGAAAGGGAAAGAGAGGGATTCGAACCCTCGGTACGATTAACTCGTACAATGGATTAGCAATCCAACGCTTTAGTCCACTCAGCCATCTCTCCTAATCGAAAAGGGATACTTATTAGGTTCCATTAAACAAAAAAAAGGCTTGAAAAAGAACCTTCTCCACTTTATTCTTAAAAAGCTTTCTTTTTTTGTATAGATTATTCTTTATAATATATATATTTTTTCATTTTCTATATTTTATTATATATATATAATTTCTTTTTTATTATATAAATATATTTATCCTCTATTTATATATAATATATATATATTACTATTATATAACTGTTTTTATAGAACTTTCTCAGTAATTCTAGTTACATTCAAAATTTAGATAAAGATTAGATAAAGAAAAAGCGCGAACTCGAAAGAGAAATAAATAAAACCACAATAATAGAAATAGAGAATCCTTTTTTTATTTTGTCTCGTCAAAACACAAGTAAAAGATCTTTTTTATTTTAATAGCCTGGCCTGGTAAGGCCCCAGCCGGGCCTTTTTTTGTTAAAATAAAAAAGACTCATCCGACGGATTTTTAGACAAAAAAGATTTGAAATTGAAAAAAAGTGGAATTGAATCCGCTTTTACTAATTTTATTAAGTCAACGCTAGAATTTTCTAAATTTTTTCAGATTTTTTTATTACACCCCCGATTACTTTGTTCGACAAAAGGTTAATTTATATACAATAATTGCATTGTAGCGGGTATAGTTTAGTGGTAAAAGTGTGATTCGTTCCTTTAATCCCTTTAATAGTTAAAGGGTCTCTCGGTTTGATTCATCTTCCGATCAAAAATTTTATTTCTTAAAAGGACTTAGTCCTTTCCCTTTCAATGAAAGATTCAAGGAAGATTATAGATTCTCGTAATTTGTATCCAAAGACTCTAATCAATTGTAAATTTGGATTATGAAATTCCGAAACATAATTTTTGAATTGGATGACTATTTACAATTCAATAAGTATAACAAGAGGATCCATGGATAAAGCTAGAAAAGTTTCTTTCTAATCGTAACTAAATCTTCAGCTCTATTCAATTGTTTGGTATAGAAAAAATTGAAGCAAAATAGCTATTAAACGAGAACTTTGGTTTACTAAAGACATCGACATATTTTATTGTTTTAGCTCGGTAGAAACCAAATACTTTTCCTAAGGATTCCGTTAAATAGAAATAAAGAACGAAGTAACTAGAAAGATTGTTCGAGTTCGCCTGATCTATCTTCTAGAAGGATCATCTAGAAAGCAAAATTTTCTGTGAAAGTACCCAGACGGAAAAAAAGCTAACATAGATGTTATGGGTCGAATTTTCATTTTGATTTCGTTCCCGTCTTTTTTTATTTGGGAATTTCTCCATCCATCATAAAGGAGCCGAATGAAACCAAAGTTTCATGTTCGGTTTTGAATTAGAGACGTTAAAAATATAAAAATGATCAATCGACGTCGACTAAAACCCTTAGCCTTCCAAGCTAACGATGCGGGTTCGATTCCCGCTACCCGCTCTAAATTCACAATTGCCCCTTTTTTTTTAGAGACCATTTTCTCTATTAGAATTGGCTAATAGCAATTGTGTATTGAATTCACTTCAATACACAATTGCTAAAAAGATTTCGCACATTGTTTTTTTTAACAATCGGAAAGTAAAAAAAAAAACAATGTGCGAAAAGCGTCCATTGTCTAATGGATAGGACATAGGTCTTCTAAACCTTTGGTATAGGTTCAAATCCTATTGGACGCAATATCAATATATCTATATTGATATTTATCTATTATTTCCATTTATATATATTATATATAATATATTTTGATTCTATTTCGAAAAAAGATAAGAAAGAAATAGAATAAGAAAGAAATTCTGAATGCTTTAAGATTTAATATTAAACAGATATTAGTTATATACTTCTTTCTATTATATATACTTGACTTATCGACTTCTATTTATAGAATTTCTTAAAAATTGAATTAAAATTAAAGAGTAAAATTGACTAAAGAATCAAAAATAAGAATGATCCGTTTCGTTTCTTTTTTTATAATTTCTCCTGAAGTAGAAAACGTTCTAGTTGCTCTTGAATACCTTCTTTCAAAAAGCTTTCTGCTTCAGCGGTTAATGTCTTGGTAGAGGCTATGATTTCTTGAAACTGAGGTTTATTCGTTTTTAAGTAAGTGCGTAACTGAACGAGAAATTTTCTTACTTGTCCAATTTCTAATCCATCC